TTTCGATTATAATCGATGGAATCGACCATTTCGTTACATAAAGAATAATCGATTTGAGCAGGCCGTAAGAACAGAAATGTCACAATATTTTTTTGACACATGTAAAAGTGATGGAAAACAAAGAATATCTTTTACATACCCGCCAAGTTTATCAACTTTTTGGAAAATGATAAAAAGAAAGATACCCCTATTGTCACTCCAAAAAACGCTCCCTAATGAACTGGACACTCAGTGGGTTTCTACCAACAAAGAAAAAAGTAATAATCTGAATAAGGAATTTTTAAATCGACTTGAAATTCTAGCCAAGGAATCTCTTTCTATGGATATACTCGAAACAAGGACTAGATTGTGTAATGATGATACTAAAAAAGAATACGTGCCTAAAATGTATGATCCTTTGTTAAATGGACCATATCGAGGAACAATAAAAAAAGGGGTTTCATCTTCAATCATAAACAATACTTTGCTAGAAAATTGGGAAAAGAGAGTTAGACTAAATAGGATTCATACTATCTTTCTTCCGAATATGGATTACCAAGAATTTGAACAAAAAGCGTATACGATTGATAAAAAACCATTATCAACAGAAATTGACGAGTTCTTAACTTTAATCAATGAATTAGGTAACGAACCAAAATCTAGTTTAAATTTGAAGGGTCTTTCTTTATTTTCAGACCAAGAACAGAGAAGAGTGAATTCAGAAAAAAGAACGAAATTTGTAAAATTTGTATTCAATGCAATTGATCCTAATGAGACAAAATCGGGAAAAAAATCGATTGGAATAAAAGAAATCAGTAAAAAAGTACCTCGCTGGTCCCATAAATTAATCACCGAATTGGACCAACAAATGGGTGAATTTCAAGATCGCGCATCAATTGATCATCAACTTCGTTCAAGAAAAGCCAAACGTGTAGTTATTTTTACTGACAACAACGCGACTAACGATCCTGAGGAGGAAGTGGCTTTAATAAGCTATTCGCAACAATCAGATTTTCGGCGAGGTATAATTAAAGGCTCTATGCGGGCTCAAAGGCGCAAAACATTTATTTCGAAACTATTTCAAGCAAATGTACATTCCCCCCTTTTTGTCGACAGAATAACCCCCCTACGTCTTTTTTCTTTTGATATCTCTGAACTAATTAAACCAATTTTTCGAAATTGGACAGGTAAAGAGGGAGAATTCAAGATTCTAGAGTCTAGAGAAGAACAAACAAAAAGAGAAGAGAAAAAAGAAAAGGACAAAAAAGAGGATAACAAAAGAAAGGAACAAGCACGGATAGCGATCGAAGAAGCCTGGGATAACATTCCTTTTGCACAAATAATAAGAGGTTACATGTTAATAACTCAATCAATTCTTCGAAAATATATTCTATTACCTTCATTGATAATAGCCAAAAATCTCGGGCGTATGTTATTCTTGCAACTTCCTGAATGGTCTGAAGATTTGCAGGAATGGAATAGAGAAATGCAGATTAAATGTACTTATAATGGTGTTCAATTATCAGAAACAGAATTTCCCAAAGATTGGTTGAGAGACGGGATTCAGATCAAAATTTTATTTCCTTTTTGTCTGAAACCTTGGCATATATCTAAACTGTACCCCTCCCGCGGAGAGCTAATGAAAAAGCAAAAACAAAAAGATGATTTTTGTTTTTTAACAGTTTGGGGAATGGAAGCTGAACTTCCCTTTGGTTCTCCCCGAAAGCGCCCTTCCTTTTTTGAGCCCATTTTTAAGGAACTCGAAAAAAAAATTGGAAAATTAAAAAAGAAATATTTTCTAACTCTAAAAATTTTCAAAGGAAAAACAAAATTATTTAGAAGAGTTTCAAAAGAAACCAAAAAATGGTTTATCAAAAGTATTGGATTTCTAAAAAAAATAAAAAAAGAACTTTCAAAAGTAAATCCAATTGTATTATTTAGATTCAAAGAAATATCGGAATCCAATGAAACAAAAAAAGAAAAAGATTATCTAATTAGTAATCAAATAATTAACGAATCATTTAGTCAAATTGAATCTGGAAATTGGCCAAATTCTTCACTGATAGAAACAAAAATGAAGGATTTGACTGATAGAACAAGTACAATCAAAAATCAAATAGAAAGAATTACAAAAGATAAAAAGAAAGTAACTCCAGAAATAGACATTAATCCTAATAAAACAAATAATATTAAAAAACTCGAATCGCCAAAAAAATTTTTCCAAATATTACAAAGAAGAAATACTCGAGTAATATGGAAATTCCATTATTTTCTCAAATTATTCATTCAAAGATTATACATCGATCTATTTTTATCTATCATTAATATTCCTAGAATTACTACACAACTCTTTCTTGAATCAACAAACAAATTGATTGAGAAATTCATCTCCAATAATGAAATAAATCAAGAAAAAATTACTAATAAAAAAAAAATTCACTTTATCTTTATTTCGACTATAAAAAAGTCACTTTATAATATTAGTAAGAAAAATTCACATATTTTTTGTGATTTATCCTACTTGTCACAAGCATATGTATTTTACAAATTATCACAAACCCAAGTTATTAATTTGTCTAAATTTAGATCTGTTCTTCAATATAACACAACGTCTTGCTTCCTTAAGACTAAAATAAAGAACTATTTTAAAACACTAGGAATATTTCATTCGGAATTAAAACATAAGAAACTTCAGAGTTATAGAATCAATCAATGGAAAAACTGGTTAAGATGGCATTATCAATACGATTTATCTCAGATTAGATGGTCTAGATTAATGCCAAAAAAATGGCGAACTAAGGTTAATCAAAGTTGTATGGCTCAAAATCAAAATAGAAACTTAAACAAATGGAATTCATATGAAAAAGACCAATTAATTCATTACAAAAAAGAAAATGATTCGGAACTCTATTCATTATCAAACCAAAAAGATAATTTTAAAAAATGTTATAGATATGGTCTTTTAGCATATAAATCAATTAATTATGAAAATAAAAGTGACTCATTTTTTTCTAGATTACCCTTTCAAGTAAAGAAGAACTTAGAAATTTCGTATAATTCCAACACGTCCAAACAAAACTTTGTTGATATGCCCGGCAATCTTCATATCAATAATTATCTAAGAAAGGTCAATATTCTAGATATAGAAAGAAATCTCGATAGAAAATATTTTGATTGGAAAATTATCCATTTTTCTCTTAGACAAAAAGGAGATATTGAAGCCTGGGTTAAGATCGATACCAACAGTAATCCAAATACTAAAATTGGTATTAATAATTATCAAATAATTGATAAAATTGAGAAAAAAGGGGTTTTTTATCTTACAACTCATCAAAATCCAGAAAAAACTCAAAAAAATTCGAAAAAAGTCTTTTTTGATTGGATGGGAATGAATGAAAAAATATTTAATCGTCCCATATTGAATCTGGAATTTTGGTTCTTCCCAGAATTTGTACTACTTTATAATGTCTATAAAATAAAACCGTGGATTATACCAAGCAAATTCCTTCTTTTTAATTTGAATACAAATGAAAATGTTATTCAAAATAAAAACCAAAAACAAAACTTTTTTCTACCATCAAATAAAAAAATAAAGAATCGAAGTCAAGAAACAAAAGAACCCCCAAGTCAAAGAGAGCGTGGATCAGATATAGAAAACAAAGGAAATCTGAGCCCTGTTTTTTCAAAACATCAAACCGATCTTGAAAAAGATTACGTGGAATCAGACACAAAAAAGGGTCAAAATAAAAAACAATACAAAAGCAACACGGAAGCAGAACTAGATTTGTTCTTGAAACGTTATTTGCTTTTTCAATTGAGATGGAACGATGCTTTGAATAAAAGAATGCTCGAAAATATCAAGGTATATTGTCTCCTGCTTCGACTGATAAATCCAACCAAAATTACTATATCGTCAATTCAAAGGAGAGAAATGAGTTTGGATATAATGCTGATTCAGGCAAATTTACCTCTTACAGACTTGATGAAGAAGGGGGTATTGATTATCGAACCTATTCGGTTGTCTGTAAAACATAATGGACAATTTATTATGTATCAAACCATAGGTATTTCATTGGTTCATAAAAGTAAACACCAAACTAATCAAAGATACCGAGAACAAAGATATGTTGATAAAAAGAATTTTGACGAATTCATTCTGCAACCTCAAACTCAAAGAATAAATACAGAAAAAACTCATTTTGATTTGCTTGTTCCTGAAAATATTTTATGGTCTAGACGTCGTAGAGAATTGAGAATTCGAAGTTTTTTTAATTCTTTGAATTGGAATGTCGTCGATAGAAATTCAGTATTTTGCAACGAAACCAATGTAAAAAACTGGAGTCAATTTTTGGGTGAACGGAAACCCCTTTATAAAGATAAAAATAAATTAATTAAATTTAAGTTCTTTCTTTGGCCTAATTATCGATTAGAAGATTTAGCTTGTATGAATCGTTATTGGTTTGATACCAATAATGGTAGCCGTTTCAGTATCTTAAGGATACATATGTATCCACGATTGAAAATTAATTGATAGTACTATATACCCTGTCTCGTATAGAGTATCTGAAAGCAAACAAATGCAAACATGCCTTGTTTTACATCTCATTCGAATCTAATTCGAGTAGACAATACTAAATCAATAAAATAAGGTATTGATTAGATCTAGAAATGAATCAACAGAATCTTCTTCATTTTAGGATTTTAGGTTTCAATTATTCGCTTTTGTGACTGAAAAAAACGTACCTACCACCTTTTTGGATTCCTATCTGAATCAAATTTCAAATTTGATTAATTTATTGGAATTGCTAAAATTAGAGGTTCATAAAGAAATTAAGTCTATATACCACGTTCAAATTACTGGCATTATTATTACTGATCAATAAAATTCTAAAAAATCCATATCTGTAAAATAAAGAAAGGGGAAATTCATTTATGGTAAAAAATTCTGTCATTTCAGTTATTTTTCAAAAAGAAAAGAAAGGATCTGTTGAATTTCAAGTATTCAATTTCACCAATAAGATACGGAGACTTACTTCACATTTAGAATTGCACAAAAAAGACTATTTATCTCAGAGAGGTTTGAAGAAAATTTTGGGAAAACGTCAACGACTGCTAGCTTATTTGGCAAAAAAAAATAGAGTACGTTATAAAGAATTAATTAATCAGTTGGACATTCGAGAGACAAAAACTCGTTAATTTGATTAATTTGAAGAGTTATTTCATTTTCACTTATATGTTTCGATTAAATTTTGATGAACTTCTTTTCACTTTCAGTAATTCATGGAAGAATGAATCGTTAAAAAACTTATGACTGCACCAACTACAAGAAAAGACCTCATGATAGTCAATATGGGGCCTCAGCACCCATCAATGCACGGTGTTCTTCGACTCATCGTTACTCTAGATGGTGAAGATGTTGTCGACTGCGAACCAATATTGGGTTATTTACATAGAGGGATGGAGAAAATTGCGGAAAACCGAACAATTATACAATATTTGCCTTATGTAACACGTTGGGATTATTTAGCTACTATGTTCACAGAAGCAATAACCATAAATGGACCCGAACAATTAGGCAATATTCAAGTACCTAAAAGGGCTAGCTATATCAGAGTCATTATGTTGGAGTTGAGTCGGATAGCTTCTCATTTGTTATGGCTCGGTCCTTTTATGGCGGATATTGGTGCACAGACCCCTTTCTTCTATATTTTTCGAGAAAGAGAATTGATATATGACCTATTCGAAGCTGCCACCGGTATGCGAATGATGCATAATTATTTTCGTATTGGAGGAGTGGCTGCCGATCTACCCTATGGCTGGATAGATAAATGTTTGGATTTTTGCGATTATTTTTTAACAGGGGTTGCTGAGTATCAAAAACTTATTACCCGGAATCCTATTTTTTTAGAACGAGTTGAAGGCGTAGGCATTATTGGGAGAGACGAGGCAGTAAATTGGGGTTTATCGGGACCAATGCTACGAGCTTCCGGAATAGAATGGGATCTTCGTAAAGTTGATCATTATGAGTCTTACGACGAATTTGATTGGCAGGTTCAATGGCAACGAGAAGGGGATTCATTAGCTCGTTATTTAGTACGAATCGGTGAAATGACAGAATCCATAAAGATTATTCAACAGGCTCTAGAAGGAATTCCAGGAGGGCCTTACGAAAATTTAGAAATGCGACGTTTTGACAGATTAAAAGATCCTGAATGGAATGATTTTGAATATCGGTTTATTAGTAAAAAGCCTTCTCCAACTTTTGAATTGTCGAAACAAGAACTTTATGTGAGAGTTGAAGCCCCAAAAGGAGAATTGGGGATTTTTCTGATAGGAGACCAGAGCGTTTTTCCTTGGAGATGGAAAATTCGCCCACCAGGTTTTATCAATTTGCAAATTCTTCCTCAGTTAGTTAAAAGAATGAAATTGGCTGATATTATGACAATACTAGGTAGCATAGATATCATTATGGGAGAAGTTGATCGTTGAAATGATAATTGATACAACAGAAATAGAGACTATCAATTCTTTTTCCAAATTGGAATCCTTAAAAGAAGTCTATGGGATCATATGGATGCTTGTCCCTATTGTGACTCTTGTATTAGGAATCACAATAGGTGTACTAGTAATTGTTTGGTTAGAAAGAGAAATATCTGCAGGAATACAACAACGTATCGGGCCTGAATATGCCGGCCCTTTAGGAATTCTTCAAGCTCTAGCAGATGGGACAAAACTACTTTTGAAAGAGAACCTTATTCCATCTACAGGAGATACTCGTTTATTCAGTATTGGGCCATCCATAGCAGTAATATCTATCTTTCTAAGTTATTCAGTAATTCCTTTTGGTGATCACCTTGTTCTAGCCGATCTTAGTATTGGTGTTTTTTTTTGGATTGCCATTTCAAGTATTGCTCCCGTTGGACTTCTTATGTCGGGGTATGGATCAAATAATAAATATTCCTTTTTAGGTGGTCTACGGGCAGCTGCTCAATCAATTAGTTATGAAATACCATTAGCTCTATGTGTGTTATCAATATCTCTACGTGTGATTCGGTGAGACCTAAAATTTATCAAAATTCTTTTCTTTCTAGAAACAAGGATAAAAAGATTTGATTGACTATATATATTTTTATTTTTCTTCAGCATTTGAGTTGATAAACTAAACCAGATAGTTATATGAGTGAAAGAAAACGGCTTCTAAATTTGCAGTAAAAAAGTTGAGTCTCATTTCCTATGTACAAGAATCAAATGGTGAAAAAAGTAAACATAAGCAAGAGAGATTGTTTACCCCAAGATTCATGAATTGTCATGATAGCTTGAAGCGGGTTCAAAAGACCAACTCTATGGATTTTTTACTGTCTATTACCATAGATGGATTTCCACAACGGGAGGTTTTTGAAACAAAAAATGAGTGGATGGTTAGGAAGACCAAGATACACAAAGGATTAGTAATTGAGATTATGTAAGTTATCCAAGAGGATATTTCTGTACATAAAAGGAATTCAAATTGGGGCTTTACAT